GTATACACTATACAATCAACTATATATATTCTGAATACTGGACTGGAAAGGAATTTGAGAATTCTTAAGATATAAGATATGGAATTATAGTCTAAATAGAATCGTGATCTAAAGAGATCCATTAACCTAAGTGCAAAAATAGACCCATCAATCAGCTGATTCGTTATAATTTAGTGATTGCCTTCGGTACCGGTATAAAATAACAGAAAAAGAGGCGAAGGCTGGTTTTGCAAACATGAATAAAATGTTTCTAACAGTTTTCATATTTTATATTTATCCGCCTAACCTCAAAAGAAAGATCTTTCTTTGACTTTGATGAAAATTTATCTATTTTTTATAGTTCTAATTAGAATTAATTGGTCGTTCCTATCCAATAATATACTAGTACCGGCTCGCTATTCACTCGGTTTTTGGGTCATAATCATTATGTAGGAGAGATGGCCGAGTGGTTGAAGGCGTAGCATTGGAACTGCTATGTAGGCTTTTGTTTACCGAGGGTTCGAATCCCTCTCTTTCCGTACCTTCATCTAATTCACTGATCTTACTAACCAAAAGAGTAAAATATATAAAATTATATTCCAACACAAAACAGTTAGATCTTTCTTTGATATATATTTTATTACTAATTACTGTGTCACGGAAAATACTGAAAGGAAAAGAGTAGACAAGGAATGAAAACCTCCCTCCCGTTCTATGATACCTAAATCGGAGAAAAATCCGGATCAAACTCTTATTTATCTTAACCTTAGGTTAATTTACTTCGACGAAAGGGATCAAAATTGTCCGAATCCTTGTGATTTTTTATTTTCTTTTCGTTAGGTTTAGGTCTGGCGCGAATAATATTCTACGACTAGCAATTCATTTATTTTCAAACCGACCCATTTACTATCTATTATTTGATTGACTAATCCTTTATATTGGAATGGTTGAAGAGTCAAATGTTTTGGCATTTCGTCCTGAGAGGATGAATCGAAAGAATTTTGAATCAGAGCTCTAGAGTTTTGTTCATCCCTCGCCGTAATAATATCTCGGGGTTTGCAGCGATAACTTGGTATATCTACTATACGACCATTGACTAAAATATGTCTATGGTTAACCAATTGACGGGCTCCAGGAATAGTCGGAGCCATACCCAATCGAAAAAGGATGTTATCCAAGCGCATTTCAAGTAATTGGAGTAAAACCTGACCTGTTGACCCCTTGGCTTTGCCGGCGATACGAACGTATTTAAGTAATTGTCGTTCTGTAAGACCATAATGAAAACGCAACTTTTGTTTTTCTTCTAGACGAATACGATATTGAGATTTTTTACCGGAACGTGATTGGTTTCTAAGATCACTTCCGGCTCTAGGCCTTTTATTAGTTAGTCCCGGTAAAGCTCCCAGGCGGCGTATTTTTTTGAAACGAGGTCCCCGGTAACGCGACATAAAGACTCCTTATTCTTATTTATATTGAATTCTTATTGATGAAATTTCATTTTACAGAATAAACCTAAACTAAAACTGAACTAAATGATAAATGAAGCGAAGTTTACGGAAGTAGTGTACTTGTACTCTAAAGAATAATTAGATGAATAAATATCCAGACCTTTCTATTCTATATATATTCTATATATATATATATATATATATATTCTATATATATATTCTATATAAAGATTCTATATATATATTCTATATAAAGATTCTATATAGATAAAAGGGATTCTTTTCATGGCATAGTTGTAAGTTCCTATAAGATAAAAAATATATTTTTCGATATTATTTGATTTCGGATTTCAAAAGGGCATTCTCAATCATGTAAAAACTCGAAGAAAATAAATAGAGAAAAGCCGGCTATCGGAATCGAACCGATGACCATCGCATTACAAATGCGATGCTCTAACCTCTGAGCTAAGCAGGCTCACATAAGATAAATTATACCTGCATAGGGATTCAATAAACTATTGTTAGCTATTAATTAATATACTTAATACTTATATTTGCATTCTTGGCGATTCCTATTAGCTAGTCATAATGAATATGACTATCGAAAAAATAGAATATAGAATTGAAAGGAAATATTCAATACTCATACTTACCATAGACCATAGAATATAACGATTAATCTATCGATATATAATTTTAGTTTTTTTCTCACATCACAATTATATAGTACAATTCTATAGTATAGCATTTAATATTAAAAAATATTTGATTCGATCTATTTTTAGATTAAATCATTTTCGTTTTTGCTTTCAAATGATATTTGAAAGTCTTTTTATTACACTTATATATTTTATTTCATATCATCATATATATCTTTTTTATTTCTAAATGGAATGATTTGTTTTAAATAATTAGAAATTATTGCGCTTTGATTCGTAAAGATGGAAGCTCAGACGAAAAAAAGAATCGACCGTTCAAGTATTCCAAATTGCATGGGAAAAACGAGCAGAAGAGAGACATATATACGTGGTATATCTCCATCTATATTGAATTGCAGATACAGAAATGATAGA